GATTGGTAAGATATCTATGATTGCTATTCATATTTTTTCTTTGTAAAGAGATCCTAATTGTCAAGCAAAGTTATCTCAACTCTAATAAATACTTGTATAAAATGAATTGAAAAAAAAAAAAAAAGAAATACAAAAAGAAATGGTAATGGGAGCATTTGTCCTATATGTACAAATCCAAATCGGGCGGATCTTTACCCGGAGTAGAGCATAAACCTAAAAAGATGAAACAGACCCATTCAGGAACAAGAAAATACCATCGCGGTTTGAATTAAATCTCGATGAAAGAATACATCAATGAGAAGTTAATTCGATAAGTTTAATGACCCTTTCTTATAACTTCTAATTTTATAATGGAAAATCGAAAATATAAAAAAGGAGTCAAAACTCGTCTTTATTGAAAAATCGAAGAAAAGCCCTTTCGTTAGAAGTAAGAAAGAACCTTTCTAGAAAAAAAGAAAGAGGGCTGGAATCTATACATTGATTCACAATTTTTTTGAACCGTATGCATCAAAAGACGCATGTACGGTTCCTAAGGGATACAATTTTACCCTAATCAACCGACTTTATCGAGAAAGATTACTTTTTTTAAGCCAAGGGATTACTAGCGAGCTTTCGAATCAACTTATTGGTCTTCTGGTATTTCTCAGTATGGAGGATGATGCCAAAGAGATGCATTTGTTTATAAACTCTCCTGGGGGCTGGGTAATACCTGGGATTGCCCTTTATGATACTATGCAAATTGTGCTACCAGAGATCCATACAGTATGCGTAGGATTAGCCGCTTCAATGGCATCTTTTATCCTGGTCGGAGGAGAAATTACCAAACGTATAGCATTCCCTCACGCTTGGCGCCAATGAGGTTTTTATTTGAGAGAAAAAAGAAGACTATGCCTTCGCCATATGAATACTAAGTAATAATAGCATGGCACTTCGAATTCGATATGAGAAATTTTTGTATTGTTTTTTTTTTCAAAACATTAGATTCTGTATCGAGAGAGTAGTATGAGATAAGGGGTATTTCCGATTTTCTCTTATCTATCGGGAGTTCAGTTCAGCGTCACAAACTTTTTTGTTTTCATGCCGGAGAGTTCTTAACAATATTTATGTTATGAAAGAGTACGAAAAAAAAAAAAAATATTTTTTCCTTATTTGATCGGATTAAAAAGAAACTTTGGGATTGCTGAATCACAGACAAAAAAAGAAAAAAGAAACATATAAAGCAACGGAGCCATCATAGTATTTTTTAACTCCTCCGAAAGGAAGGATGGCAATTTGATTATTTACCCATCTGATCTGAGTCTGATAGATTCTATTTTTTTCTTTCTTCAATAGAAAGGAGGGGGGTCAATTTTCTTGTAGAGCCGTATGCACAAAAGATGCCTGTACGGTTGTTCAATTCTATCTTTTTTCTATTCTTTATCTTTCTTTTCTCTTTGCTTTATCATGCGAGATAGGGGAAGCTTTTATTTTGTTATATCATCAGGGTAATGATGCATCAACCTGCTAGTGGTTTTTATATGGCACAAGTAGGCGAATTTGTCCTGGAAGCGGAAGAACTGCTGAAACTGCGTGAAACCCTCACAAGGGTTTATGCACAAAGAACGGGCAACCCCTTATGGGTTGTATCCGAAGATCTGGAAAGAGATATTTTTATGTCAGCAACAGAAGCCCAAGCTTATGGAATTGTTGATCTTGTAGCAGTTCAATGAAAATAACATGGATTTCGCGCAAATCTGTGATTTGAGATTTTATCTTCGAATTTAATATTCTATTAAATAGAAGTAATTCATCATCATTCGGTTAGGATCAATCTAAACCAACCCATCATATTATGTATACGATTCAACATGCCAACTATTAAACAACTTATTAGAAATACAAGACAGCCAATCAGAAATGTCACGAAATCCCCCGCTCTTCGGGGGTGCCCTCAGCGTCGAGGAACATGTACTAGGGTGTATGTGCGACTCGTTTAGATCATGAGCTGGCACAAAAGCAAGAAAACTACTTTTACAGTATCAACGATCAGTACCGGTGAATGGGATAGGATGGAAAAAGGAACTCCATTCATTATTAAAAAAAAACTCTATCATATCCCTCTATTGTGTATTAAGTTTATGGTTTCCGTTGGTGTAAATCCAATCACCTGAATTTAAGATGATAAGAAATTCTCCATTGGTAACAAATGGTTATCCATTAAGCGGAGGAAATCTTATTTTAAAAGCATAAAACATAAATATTAGGTAGGCTCCCAATCTGGCAAGAACGGACTAAGAGGGTCAGCTACCCAGCAAACTTTCATAATTAAATACCGTTACTGTATAGGTAGATCTGATTGTGAAAGACCTATTACTGGATAATTCATGGGTAGAGCCAAAGCGTGTGAACTATACAAGTTCCCAATAACATCAATTAGTTGATTAAATATTAAATTAAAGTATAAAGTAAAGGCTCCGGTGTATAGAGAAGACCTCACCGTTTAAGAAGTAACCATAGAAACGAAGGAACCCACTATTTCTTTTTTTATTTCTTTTATTTACTAGATTTTTGTGATACCTAGGAAAATACAATTTATTATTTCTTTCTTATTTCGCAGTGAAATACCTAAAAAAAAAATAAAAAATCGTGGTCGGGAAGGTTAGAGTAGCCAAAGCCATTGGAATTTTGATTTTATACATTGGAAAAATCCGTTTTGTTATTAATAGACTAGAAAGGGGGAAAAGAATAACTGAAAGAAAGGCAATCAATTAGTTATTCGTCAAAGTTTCATTTATTCAATGACCAGAATTAAACGGGGATATATAGCTCGGAGACGTAGAACAAAAATTCGTTTATTTGCATCAAGCTTTCGAGGGGCTCATTCAAGGCTTACTAGAACTATTACTCAACAGAAAATAAGAGCTTTAGTTTCGGCTCATCGGGATAGGGATAGGAAAAAGAGAGATTTTCGTCGTTTGTGGATCACTCGGATAAACGCAGTAATTCGCGAAAGGGGAATATCCTATAGTTATAATAGAAGGGAAGTATTACCCTATAGTTATAGTAGATTAATACACGATCTGTACAAGAAACAGTTGCTTCTTAACCGTAAAATACTTGCACAAATAGCTATATCAAATAGGAATTGTCTTTATATGATTTCGGACGAAATCATAAAGATAGTAGATTGGACAGTATCCGCCAGAAGAATAGACAGAATAATAAATGGAGTTCCCCGGAGTTGATTCTCCGGGAAGGTAGAGTAGAAATTAGTATGAGAAAATATGCTAAAGTAGTCAAAATGAATGAACACGTTCAATTCAATAAAAACAGATTTCTTTTTTTCCGATTCATTTTTTTCTTACGACACGATACTCAAATCTAGATTCACTCAAATCTAGATTCTTGTAATTATGATTCAAGTGAAGAAAAAGTAAGCCTATTTATTTCGGGCTTTAAAACCAGTAGTTCTAGCGGTCGACTCGGTTCTTTCAAATTGTTTCTCATTATTGAGAAAAGGTAACAAAGATAAAATACGAGCTTGTTTTATAGCAAGAGTAATTAATCGTTGTTGTTTCAAGGTCAATCTATTCACGCGTCTTGATAATATTTTTCCTTGTTCACTAATAAATCGACTAATTAAACTCATGTTTCTATAATCAATTCGATCCCCCGATTGAATCGGGGGCAAACGCCTACGAAAAGATCGCTTGAATTTAAGAAAAGGTCGCTTGGATTTATCCATGGTTTGTTTGTTTAATTTATTCCTTATCCCTAAAATCCTATTTCTTAATTCTAATTCATTTAAAATCCACCCAAAATAGGATTTTTTAAAAATAGGATTTGTTTATTTTCTATTTAAATATGTTATATATATAATGTCATTTTTTCCCCTTCCTTGAAAGGGTAAGACACAGGTACTTGGTTCGCTCTATTTCTTTATCTCCCCATGAATCGTATGCTTGTAACAATAGGGACAGAATTTTTTCAATTCTAATCGATTAGGCGTATTGTGCCGGTTCTTTTGAGTAATATATCTGGAAATACCTCTTGATACCTTATCAACACTGTTTCGGACACAACCAGTACATTCCAAAATCACCGTTACTCGGACATCTTTCCCCTTGGCCATGAACCTCCTTTGGATTTTTGATTTACTCAACTCTTCTATTTTCGATTCAAAACGAAGAAAGGATAAAATAGAAGTTACTAACTTAAAATCCAATTCTAAAAGTAAAAGATTAAAATCAAGAAAATAAAGTAATAGTAAAGCAAAGTCATAGTAAAATACAACGATTTTTCTAAAGTATATTTCAAATTGAAGTAATCATTTAAGTATCTTGTATAATACTCTTGCCCTAGACCCCCATTTTTTTCTATTCTACCCCCATTCCTCTATGATTAATATTCAGTTAATTCGAACTTGAGCCCGAATGTTGAATCCACTTTTTTTATTCTTTCTCTTTCCTCCCTTATTCTAACAAGGGAAAAAAGAGAAAAGAGGGGGAGAGGGATTCATCACCAATATTTGATTGGATCTCTAATTTTCTTCATTCCTTCCCATGACAATAACAATAACTAGAATGAAAAAAAGGGGAATGTCAACGCATCCGGGAAAAAACGATTAATCTCTATCAATAGACCTGCTAAAACCCCGAACCATAGCGTACTTAGTACTGGTGCCACAGAGAGATATGTTTTTAGATCTCGCATTGAAAAACCTCCTTCTTTTGTATTATTTGTTGGAATAGATAATACATATATGATCAGATGCATATGTAGTTAAGGGCTGCTTAGAGTTGGACACAGAATTCCTAATTCAAATTGAAATGTACAATGATTCGGGAAATAAGATTTTCCTTTTCTTAAAACAGAAAAAAATCCATCCCCTTCTTTCTTACCGAGAATTTCCGAAAAATACTAATTTATTTTTACGACGGGTTCTGTATTTATATATTTTGTATATAATTGTATATAAGTATTTTCTATATAATCTATAAGAGAAGTCTTTTCTCTTTACT